GTTAATGTAGCTTAAACACTCAAAGCAAGGCACTGAAAATGCCTAGACGGGTTATACTCCCCATAAACACAAAGGTTTGGTCCTAGCCTTATTATTAGTTGTCAGCAAGACTACACATGCAAGTAACCGCATACCAGTGAGAATGCCCTCTAGATATATACAAACATCTACAATCAACAGGAGCAGGTATCAAGCACGCTAATAATGCAGCTCAAAACACCTTGCTAAACCACACCCCCACGGGTCACAGCAGTGACAAAACTTAAGCAATAAACGAAAGTTTGACTAAGCTATGCTGACATATTAGGGTTGGTAAATCTCGTGCCAGCCACCGCGGTCATACGATTAACCCAAACTAATAATTATCGGCGTAAAGTGTGTTTAAGATAGACTACAAATAAAGTTAAATTTTATCTAAGCTGTAAAATGCTCCAGCTAAAATAAAAATAAATAACGAAAGTGACTTTAGTACTTCTGAATCCACGATAGCCAAGACTCAAACTGGGATTAGATACCCCACTATGCTTGGCCCTAAACCTAAGTAATTTAACCATAACAATATTACTCGCCAGAAAACTACAAGCAACAGCTTAAAACTCAAAGGACTTGGCGGTGCTTTATATCCATCTAGAGGAGCCTGTTCTATAATCGATAAACCCCGATAAACCTTACCCCCTCTTGCTAATTCAATCTATATACCGCCATCTTCAGCAAACCCTACTAAGGTAGTAAAGTAAGCACAAATATCCGACATAAAAACGTTAGGTCAAGGTGTAATCTATGAGGTGGAAAGAAATGGGCTACATTTTCTATAATAGAATAGTATTAACAGTAATCTTTATGAAACGAAAGACCAAAGGAGGATTTAGCAGTAAGTTAAGAATAGAGAGCTTAACTGAATATAGGCCATGAAGCACGCACACACCGCCCGTCACCCTCCTCAAATACAATTTACCAACTTCTTAATAACAAAAATACCCACTACAGAGAGGAGATAAGTCGTAACAAGGTAAGCATACTGGAAAGTGTGCTTGGGTTAATCAAAGTGTAGCTTAACATATAAAGCACCCGGCTTACACCCAGAAGATCTCACAAAAACGTGACCACTTTGAGACTAATCTTAGCCTGACTATATCATATAATAACCAACCATGCACTCCTTAATCAAAACATTTACCGCTGCTAATAGTAGTATAGGAGATAGAACTTTTACTCAGCGCTATAGAGATAGTACCGCAAGGGAAAAATGAAAGAATAATTTAAAGTGTAAAAAAGCAAAGCTAAACCCTTGTACCTTTTGCATAATGATTTAACTAGAATAATCTGACAAAAAGAATTTAAGTCAGGGAACCCGAAACCAGACGAGCTACTCATAAACAGCTGATATAGAGCACACTCATCTATGTAGCAAAATAGTGAGAAGATTTATAAGTAGAGGTGAAAGGCCTACCGAGCCTGGTGATAGCTGGTTATCCAGAAAAGAATTTTAGTTCTACTTTAAATTAACCCAAAGTAATTCATCAAACCCTATGTTAATTTAAATGTTATTCTAAAGAGGGACAGCTCTTTAGATTAGGCTACAACCTCTAGTATAGAGTAAACAATTTCAATACCATAGTTGGCCTAAAAGCAGCCATCAATTAAGAAAGCGTTCAAGCTCAACATATAATAACAACTTAATCCCATAAATATAACTATATCTCCTACTAAACAACTGGATTAATCTATATTTCCCATAGAAGTAATTCTGTTAATATAAGTAACAAGAATATTAATTCTCCTAGCATAAGCTTATACCAGATCGGATGCCCACTGGTAATTAACAACAAGATAAAGCTATTTACCTCACAAGTCCTTTATCTTTAATAACTGTTAACCCAACACAGGCATGCATTAAGGAAAGACCTAAAAAAGTAAAAGGAACTCGGCAAAATATTAACCTCGCCTGTTTACCAAAAACATCACCTTCAGCCTACCTAATATTGAAGGCACTGCCTGCCCAGTGACATATGTTCAACGGCCGCGGTATCCTGACCGTGCAAAGGTAGCATAATCACTTGTTCTTTAATTAAGGACTTGAATGAATGGCTACACGAAGGTTTGACTGTCTCTTACTTTCAGTCAGTGAAATTGACCTCCCCGTGAAGAGGCGGGGATATAATAATAAGACGAGAAGACCCTATGGAGCTTAAATAACCTAATCCAAATAAATCTACTCTGATCCCTATTACTAGGAATAAAAAAAATAATTCATGGATTATAAATTTCGGTTGGGGTGACCTCGGAGCATAACTAAACCTCCGAACAAGTTTAACCCAGACATAACCAGTCAAAGTAACAATATTTACCAATTGACCCAAATTATTTTGATCAATGGAACAAGTTACCCTAGGGATAACAGCGCAATCCTATTACAGAGTCCATATCGACAATAGGGTTTACGACCTCGATGTTGGATCAAGACACCCTAATGGTGTAGCCGCTATTAACGGTCCGTTTGTTCAACGGTTAAAGTCTTACGTGATCTGAGTTCAGACCGGAGTAATCCAGGTCGGTTTCTATCTATTTAAATTTTCTCCCAGTACGAAAGGACAAGAGAACAAAGGACCAACTCTAATCAAGCGCCCCAAGCACAATAGATGTAATAAACTTAATCTAATATGCCAATAAATAATCTACCCAAAATCAGGGTTTGTTAAGATGGCAGAGACCGGTAATTGCATAAAACTTAAGCCTTTATTATCAGAGGTTCAATTCCTCTTCTTAACATTAATGTTTTTAATTAATCTTCTACTACTTATTGTACCCATTCTTCTAGCCATAGCATTCTTTACCCTTATTGAACGAAAAATTTTAGGCTACATACAACTTCGTAAAGGCCCCAATGTCGTAGGCCCACATGGTCTACTTCAGCCCTTTGCTGACGCAATAAAACTATTCATTAAAGAACCACTACGACCCTTAGCCTCCTCCTCATTACTTTATACCATTGCCCCCACCCTAGCACTATCAATCGCACTAATCATATGAATCCCCATACCACTACCATACCCCTTAATTAATATGAATATAGGACTCCTATTTATACTAGCCACGTCAAGCCTAGCAGTCTACTCGATCTTATGATCGGGATGAGCATCAAACTCAAAATATGCCCTAATCGGAGCTCTACGAGCAGTAGCACAAACAATTTCCTACGAAGTAACCCTCGCCATTATTCTCCTATCCATCCTACTAATAAGTGGGTCATTCACCCTTTTTGCCTTAATTACAACCCAAGAACACCTCTGACTAATTATCCCCTCATGACCCTTAACTATAATATGATTCATCTCTACTTTAGCAGAAACAAATCGTGCCCCTTTTGATCTAACAGAAGGAGAATCTGAACTAGTTTCAGGGTTTAACGTAGAATACGCTGCAGGACCTTTCGCTCTATTCTTCATAGCAGAGTATACAAATATTATTATAATAAATGCCCTCACCACAATCATCTTCTTAGGAGCACTATATAATCCCTACACACCAGAAACTCATACAGCAAGTTTTGCCATTAAAACCCTACTATTAGCTATAGTATTCTTATGAGTACGAGCATCATACCCACGATTCCGATATGACCAACTAATACACTTACTGTGAAAAAATTTCCTCCCTTTAACACTATCACTATGCATATGATATATTTCTATTCCCATCTCAATATCAAGTATCCCACCGCAAATATAGAAGCATGTCTGATAAAAGAGTTACTTTGATAGAGTAAATCATAGAGGTTAAACCCTCTTGTTTCTAGGGTAATAGGCATTGAACCTATTCTTAAGGATTCAAAATCCACCGTGCAACCAATATACACCATACCCTATGCACAGTAAGGTCAGCTAAATAAGCTATCGGGCCCATACCCCGAAAATGTTGGTTTATACCCTTCCCGTACTAATTAAACCCCTAATCCTTATAACTATTATAATAACAATCTTTTCAGGCACAATACTAACAATAATTAGTTCACATTGGCTTTTAATCTGGATTGGCCTAGAAATTAATATATTAGCAATAATTCCAATTCTAACAAAAAACCCTAAACCCCGATCTACAGAAGCAGCTACCAAGTATTTCCTCACACAAGCAACAGCCTCTATACTATTAATATTTACCATTGTTATTAACGCTATATATTTAGGTCAATGAGCTATAATTAATACTAACAACACATTGACCTCCCTTACAATTATTATTGCCTTAACAATAAAACTAGGGATAACCCCCTTTCATTTCTGAGTTCCCGAAGTTACACAAGGAGTTTCACTAATAACAGGTATGCTACTATTAACATGACAAAAACTAGCCCCTATTTCCATCATTATACAAATTTTTCCCTCAATCAACTTGAATATACTCTTATTAGTTGCCTTGACCTCTATTATGACCGGAGGTTGAGGGGGGCTAAACCAAACTCAGCTACGAAAAATCCTAGCATACTCATCAATCGCACATATAGGATGAATAATAGCTATTATCACATTTTGCCCGTCCCTAACAATACTAAACTTACTAATTTACCTTATATTAACCATCACTACATTTACCATATTAAACATAAATACAAACACAACCACCCTGACTTTATCAAATTTATGAAGCAAAGCACCAATAGTCACCACAATAATCTTGGTTTCCCTCTTATCTTTAGGAGGATTGCCACCCCTCACAGGATTCCTTCCCAAATGAGTCATTATCCAAGAACTCACAAAAAATAATAGCATTATTATAGCTACAGTAATAGCTATCATAGCACTCCTAAACCTATATTTTTATATACGACTAATTTACTCTACCTCCCTAACAATATTTCCTACACTCAATAATATTAAAATAAAATGACAATTTCAACCTACAAAACAAGCCTTATTCCTATCACCATTAGTTACTTTATCCACTTTGTCCCTCCCTCTATCACCAACCCTCTCGATCCTAAACTAGAAATTTAGGTTAAATAGACCAAGAGCCTTCAAAGCGCTAAGAAAGTAAACTAGTACTTAATTTCTGTAAATAAGGACTGCAAGAATTTATCCTACATCAGCTGAATGCAAATCAACTACTTTAATTAAGCTAAGTCCTCACTAGATTGGTGGGCTATAACCCCACGAAACTTTAGTTAACAGCTAAAAACCCTAAACAACTGGCTTCAATCTATCTTCTCCCGCCGCTCAGGAAAAAAAGGCGGGAGAAGCCCCGGCAGAATTGAAGCTGCTTCTTTGAATTTGCAATTCAATATGATATTCACCTCAGGGCTTGGTAAAAAGAGGGTTTAACCTCTGTCTTTAGATTTACAGTCTAATGCTTACTCGGCCATTTTACCTATATACTACTCATGTTCGTTAATCGTTGGTTCTATTCCACAAATCATAAAGATATTGGAACTCTCTACCTTTTATTTGGAGCTTGAGCTGGTATAGTAGGAACAGCCCTTAGCCTCCTCATCCGCGCAGAGCTTGGTCAACCAGGGGCTCTATTAGGTGATGATCAAATTTACAATGTAATTGTAACCGCCCATGCATTTGTTATAATTTTTTTTATAGTTATGCCAATTATAATTGGGGGATTTGGAAATTGGTTGGTGCCTTTAATAATTGGAGCTCCTGACATAGCATTCCCACGAATAAATAATATAAGCTTTTGACTTTTACCTCCATCTTTTTTACTTCTCCTCGCATCTTCAATAGTAGAAGCAGGAGCAGGCACTGGATGAACGGTATACCCTCCACTTGCAGGAAACCTAGCCCATGCAGGAGCGTCAGTAGATTTAACTATTTTCTCTTTACACTTAGCAGGGGTGTCTTCAATCTTAGGTGCAATTAACTTTATTACTACAGTAATCAATATAAAACCACCAGCCATATCACAATATCAAACCCCGTTATTTGTATGATCAGTGGTAATTACTGCTGTCCTCCTACTACTGTCTTTACCAGTTCTAGCAGCAGGAATTACTATACTTCTGACTGATCGAAATCTTAATACAACTTTCTTTGACCCCGCAGGAGGAGGTGACCCTATCTTATATCAACACCTATTCTGATTTTTCGGACACCCTGAAGTTTACATTCTAATCCTCCCAGGCTTCGGTATAATTTCTCATATCGTTACCTACTATTCAGGCAAAAAAGAACCATTTGGGTATATAGGCATAATTTGAGCTATGATGTCCATTGGTTTTTTAGGTTTTATTGTATGAGCACATCATATATTTACTGTAGGTATAGACGTGGACACCCGTGCATACTTTACATCTGCTACTATAATTATTGCTATTCCCACTGGCGTAAAAGTTTTTAGCTGACTAGCTACCCTACATGGCGGTAACATCAAATGATCACCTGCCATACTATGGGCACTAGGCTTTATTTTCCTTTTCACAGTAGGAGGCTTAACGGGAATCGTACTTGCTAATTCATCACTAGACATTGTACTTCATGACACGTACTATGTAGTAGCCCATTTCCATTATGTACTATCAATAGGAGCAGTATTCGCTATTATAGGGGGCTTTGTACACTGATTCCCTCTATTCTCAGGTTACACACTAGATGATTCCTGAGCCAAAATTCACTTTGCAATTATATTTGTAGGGGTAAATATAACTTTTTTCCCTCAACACTTCTTAGGTTTAGCAGGAATACCTCGACGTTATTCGGATTATCCTGATGCATATACTATATGAAATACAGTATCTTCCATTGGTTCTTTTATTTCTCTAACAGCAGTAATACTTATAATTTTTATAATCTGAGAAGCCTTCTCATCAAAACGCGAAATTATAGTAGTAGACCTGACCCCGACAAACCTAGAATGACTCCATGGCTGCCCCCCGCCTTACCACACATTTGAAGAACCCACATACGTAAAGGCTTAACTAAGAAAGGAAGGAATTGAACCTCCTACAATTGGTTTCAAGCCAACCACATAACCGTTATGACTTTCTCCATAGAAGATATTAGTAAAACAATTACGTAACTTTGTCAAAGTTAATTTACAGGTTCAATTCCTGTATATCTTTATGGCTTACCCAGCTCAGTTTGGACTCCAAGATGCCGCTTCCCCAATTATGGAAGAGCTTGCATATTTTCACGACCATACCCTAATAATTGTATTTTTAATCAGCTCCATGGTCCTATACATAATCTCTCTAATACTTACGACTGAACTCACCCACACAAGCACTATAGATGCTCAGGAAGTCGAAACAGTATGAACAATCCTACCCGCAGTTATCCTAATTTTTATTGCCCTTCCATCATTACGTATTTTATATATAATAGACGAAATTACAACGCCATCCTTAACTCTAAAAACCATAGGCCATCAATGATATTGAAGTTATGAATACACAGACTACGAAAGCTTATGCTTTGACTCTTATATGACCCCTCCACTAGAACTAGATCCAGGAGAACTTCGCCTACTAGAAGTTGATAATCGAGTAGTACTCCCTACAGAAATATCCATTCGTATACTTGTCTCTTCAGAAGATGTATTACACTCATGAACAGTACCCGCCTTAGGCGTAAAAACAGATGCCATCCCAGGACGCCTAAACCAAGCAACCTTAATAACCTCTCGCCCAGGTATTTACTACGGCCAGTGTTCAGAAATCTGTGGTGCAAATCACAGCTTCATACCAATTGTGTTAGAATTAGTCCCACTAAAACATTTTGAAGAGTGACTATTATCTATACTGTAACATCATTGTGAAGCTAGTTAGCATTAACCTTTTAAGTTAAAGATTGAAAGTCCCAAACCTTTCCACAGTGGGATGCCACAGTTAGATACATCAACATGACTAGTCACAATCCTATCTATAATTATTACCCTTTTCATCATATTTCAACTAAAAATCTCAAAATTTAACTTCCCCTTACATCCTTCATCTAAAAGTATTAATAAACATCAACTTAAGAACCCTTGAAACATAAAATGAACGAAAATCTATTCGCCTCATTCATTATCCCAACAATCGTAGGAATTCCTGTTGTAATCCTCATTATTATATTTCCCAATATTTTCTTTCACAACCCCTACCGTATTATCAGTAACCGACTTACATCCTTGCAACAATGATTAATTAAATTAGTACTCAAGCAAATAATAGCTATGCATAACATCAAAGGACGAACTTGATCACTTATATTAATTTCACTTATCCTATTCATTGGTTCTACTAACTTACTAGGCCTACTACCTCACTCATTTACTCCTACCACTCAACTATCAATAAACTTAGGTATGGCTATCCCCCTATGAGCAGCCACAGTAATTATAGGTTTTCGCCATAAAATAAAAAAATCCTTAGCCCATTTCTTACCCCAAGGAACACCTATTCCTCTTATTCCTATATTAATTATTATTGAAACTATCAGTCTATTCATTCAACCCATAGCACTAGCCGTACGACTAACAGCCAACATTACAGCGGGCCATTTATTGATTCACCTAATTAGCGGGGCTACAATAGTATTGACCTCAATCAGCCCTGCTGTTTCTTCTATTACATTTATTATCTTAATCCTCCTTACAGTGCTTGAATTTGCTGTTGCTCTCATTCAAGCATATGTTTTTACTTTACTAGTAAGCCTTTATCTACACGACAACACCTAATGACCCACCAAACTCACGCCTACCATATAGTTAATCCTAGCCCCTGACCCCTCACAGGAGCCTTCTCCGCACTCCTAATAACATCAGGTCTCGCTATATGATTTCACTTTAACTCTACCACACTTCTATCCTTAGGTATATTTACCAATTTATTAACAATATACCAATGATGACGAGATATTGTACGAGAAGGCACATTTCAAGGACATCACACCTCAACTGTCCAAAAAGGCTTACGTTATGGGATAGTTCTTTTCATTATTTCTGAAGTTTTTTTCTTCGCCGGTTTCTTCTGAGCCTTCTATCATTCAAGTCTAGCTCCAACCCCTGAATTAGGCGCTTGCTGACCTCCAACAGGCATTAACCCTCTTAACCCATTAGAAGTTCCTTTGCTTAATACAGCCGTCCTTCTAGCTTCAGGCGTAACCATTACCTGAGCCCACCACAGTCTTATAGAAGGAGACCGCATAAGTATGTTACAATCACTACTTATTACTATCATTTTAGGTACTTATTTTACACTACTCCAAGCCTCAGAATATCTCGAAACGCCCTTCACAATCTCAGATGGTATTTACGGCTCAACATTTTTTATAGCAACAGGTTTTCATGGGTTACACGTTATTATTGGATCAACTTTCCTTACTATTTGTTTCTTCCGACAATTAAAATTTCACTTTACCTCTAACCATCATTTTGGCTTCGAAGCCGCAGCTTGATACTGACACTTCGTAGATGTAGTCTGACTTTTCCTTTACGTATCTATCTACTGATGAGGATCATATTCTTTTAGTATTACTCAGTACAATTGACTTCCAATCAATTAGCTTCGGTAAACTCCGAAAAAGAATAATTAATCTTCCAATAACTCTTATAATTGATGTTATTCTAGCCCTAACACTTGTAATTATCGCATTTTGATTACCCCAATTAAATATATATACAGAAAAGAATAATCCCTATGAGTGCGGTTTTGACCCAATAGGATCTGCTCGCCTTCCATTTTCCATAAAATTTTTCCTAGTAGCCATTACCTTTCTTCTGTTTGACCTAGAAATCGCTCTACTCCTACCACTCCCATGAGCATCCCAATCAAATAACCTAAAAATTACAGTAGTAATAGCTCTTATGTTAATTATCATCCTAGCCATAGGACTTATTTATGAGTGAACCCAAAAAGGCCTAGAATGAGAAGAATAAATATGGTGATTAGTTTAACTAAAACAATTGATTTCGGCTCATTAAACTATGATAAATTCATAATTACCAACATGCCATCCATCTCTATCAATATCACCTTAGCTTTTACCACCGCCCTCCTAGGTATACTAATATTTCGCTCTCACATGATATCCTCCCTTCTATGCTTAGAAGGCATAATATTATCAATGTTTATCCTAAGTACCCTTATTATTCTAAATACACAACTTACAATGTCCTTTATAATACCCATCTTACTATTAGTCTTCGCAGCCTGCGAAGCAGCTATTGGTTTAGCCCTTCTAGTAATAATCTCAAATACCTATGGTCTAGACTACATTCAAAACCTTAACCTTCTTCAATGCTAAAAATCATTATCCCAACAATTATAATATTCCCAGTAACTTGATACTCCAATAAAGCTATAATATGAATTAATACAACTTCCTACGGCCTAGTAATTAGCTTAATAACTTTACCCTTGATAAACCAAACCGAGATTAATAGCAACAACTTCTCATTAACATTTTTTTCCGACTCACTATCTTCACCTCTCCTAATATTAACAGTATGGTTACTTCCATTAATAATTATAGCCAGCCAACATCATCTCACAAAAGAATCTCAAGCACGAAAAAAACTATATTTATCTATATTAGTTTCCTTACAAATATTCTTAATTATAACATTCACAGCTACCGAATTAATCATATTCTATATCCTTTTTGAAGCTACATTAATTCCAACCCTCATTATTATTACCCGATGAGGTAATCAAACAGAGCGACTAAATGCAGGCCTATATTTCCTGTTCTATACTCTAATTGGGTCACTACCATTACTTGTAGCACTTATCTATATTCAAAATTTCCTAGGCTCACTAAATTTCTTAACAATAACAATATGGTTTCAAGAAATATCCAACTCATGGTATAACAATATACTATGAATAGCATGCATTATAGCATTTATAGTTAAAATACCCTTATACGGATTACACCTATGACTTCCTAAAGCACATGTAGAAGCCCCTATTGCTGGATCTATAGTACTAGCAGCAGTACTATTAAAATTAGGCGGATACGGTATGTTACGCCTTACTATAATTTTAAACCCTTTAACAAAATCCATATCTTACCCTTTCATCCTACTATGTCTATGAGGGATAATTATAACTAGCTCAATTTGCTTACGACAAACAGACCTAAAATCACTAATCGCCTACTCATCAGTCAGCCACATAGCATTAGTTATTATAGCTATTCTTATCCAAACACCATGAAGTTTTATAGGAGCTACAGCCCTCATGATAGCACATGGCCTAACATCATCAATACTATTCTGTCTCGCAAACTCAAATTACGAACGCATTCATAGCCGGACAATACTATTAGCACGAGGACTTCAAACTTTCCTACCCCTAATGGCTACTTGATGATTGCTAGCCAGCCTAACCAACCTAGCTTTACCTCCATTTATTAATTTAATTGGAGAATTATTCGTAATCATAGCATCCTTTTCATGATCCAACATTACAATTATCTTAACAGGCCTCAACATACTAATTACTGCCCTTTATTCCCTTTATATACTCACCACAACGCAACGAGGCAAACCTACATATCATACACACAACTTCTACCCTTCCTACACACGAGAAAACACCCTAATATCTATACATATACTCCCCCTAATTTTATTAACTTCTAACCCCAAAATCATTATAGGCCCAACATACTGTAAATATAATTTAAACAAAATCCTAGATTGTGAATCTAGTAATAAAGGCTCAAACCCTTTTATTTACCAAGAGAGTATAACAATAGAACTGCTAACTCTATTCTCCATATATAAAAATATGGCTCCCTTAACTTTTAAAGGATAGAAGTTATCCATTGGTCTTAGGAACCAAAAAATTGGTGCAACTCCAAATAAAAGTAATAAACCTATTTACCTCCTTCATGCTTGCCGTACTGATTATTCTAATCTTACCCATCCTAACTAACATCACAAATACCCACAAAAATAAATCATATGCATCATATGTAAAAACATCCATCGCATGTGCATTTATTACCAGCCTCATTCCTACAGCACTATTCATCTTATCAGGACAAGAGATAATTATCTCTAACTGACATTGAATGCTTGTTCAAACTCTAAAACTAACTCTAAGCTTCAAACTAGACTATTTCTCAATATTATTCATTCCAGTAGCCTTATTCGTCACTTGATCAATTATAGAATTCTCTATATGGTATATACACGCCGACCCTAATATTAACCAGTTCTTCAAATATCTCCTTATATTTCTCATTACTATACTTATTCTAGTAACCGCTAATAACCTATTCCAACTATTTATTGGTTGGGAAGGCGTAGGAATTATATCCTTCCTACTAATCGGTTGATGATATGGACGAACAGACGCTAATACAGCAGCCCTCCAAGCAATCCTATATAATCGTATTGGAGATATTGGATTTATCTTAACTATAGCATGATTTCTCATACATTCAAATACATGAGAGCTTCAACAAGTATTCACCCTATATAACAACCAAAGCATAATTCCACTGATCGGACTACTTATTGCAGCTACAGGGAAATCAGCTCAATTTGGTCTACACCCATGACTTCCATCAGCAATAGAAGGACCAACTCCTGTCTCAGCACTACTTCATTCCAGCACCATAGTTGTAGCAGGTATTTTTCTTCTAATTCGATTTTACCCTCTGACAGAAAACGACCACACTATCCAAACATTAATATTATGCCTAGGTGCCATCACCACATTATTCACAGCCATCTGTGCCCTTACACAAAACGATATTAAAAAAATCGTAGCCTTTTCCACCTCAAGTCAACTAGGCCTTATAATAGTCACTATAGGAATTAATCAACCCTACTTAGCTTTTCTACATATCTGTAACCACGCCTTCTTCAAAGCAATATTATTTATATGCTCTGGCTCTATCATTCATAACCTAAATGATGAACAAGATATCCGAAAAATAGGAGGACTATTCAAAGCCATACCTTTTACTTCTTCTTCCCTTATTATTGGAAGCCTAGCCCTCACAGGTATACCTTTCCTCACAGGCTTCTATTCAAAAGACTTAATCATCGAATCAGCAAATATTTCCAACATCAACGCCTGAGCCCTAATTATTACACTCATTGCCACCTCCCTAACAGCCGTCTACAGTACTCGAATCATCTTTTATGTTCTCATAGGCCATCCCCGATTCATTCCTTCATCAACTATTAATGAAAATAACCCCTTATTAATTAACCCTATTAAACGCCTAATAATTGGTAGCATTTTCGCCGGATTCTTCCTATCACTTAACATTTTACCTACAAATATCCCACAAACAACAATACCTTTTCACCTAAAAATAATAGCCCTAACAGTAACTATTCTAGGCTTTATATTAGCAATAGAACTAAATATTATAACAAATAATCTCAAGCTCAAACCACCCCTAAACTTGTTCAAGTTCTCAAACTTACTAGGATTTTTCCCAACAATCACGCACCGCCCTATTCCCATACTAAATCTTCACACAAGCCAAAACACAGCATCCTCCATACTAGACCTAGCCTGATTTGAAAAAATCATACCAAAAAATATATCCAAAATACAATCAACATTCTCTTCTACTATCTCGAATCAAAAAGGCTTAATTAAACTATATTTCATATCTTTCCTCGCCTCCGCACTCATAGTTACAATACTAATCGCCTAATTATCTCCCCCGAATAATTTCCATAACAATCAATACACTAACAAATAAAGCTCAACCAGCAACCACTATAAATCAACTAGCATAACCATAAAGCGTTGCCACTCCAAAAGAATCTTCACGAATAACATGTAATCCCTCATCTATAAACATGACTCAACTCTCTAGACTATTAAAACCAACTATTATCTCTTCTCCATCATGATCCGATAATCAAACCATCAACAATAACTCTATTATAACCCCAACTAGCAATGCACCCCAAATAACAATACTAGACCCTCAGGTTTCAGGGTATTCTTCAGTAGCCATTGCTGTAGTATAACCAAACACCACAAGCATCCCTCCTAAATAAATTAAAAAAACTATTAAACCTATAAAAGAAACCCCAAATTCTATAATCATACCACACCCTACTGCCCCACTAATAATAAGTCCAACACCCCCATAAATAGGAGACGGCTTCGAAGAAAAACTTATAAAACCCAAAACAAAAATACTACTTAATAAAAAAATGACATACGCCATAGTTCTTACACGGACTTAAACCATGACTAATGGTATGAAAAACCATCGTTGTAATTCAACTACAAAAACCCTAATGACCAACATTCGAAAAACACACCCACTAATAAAAATTGTAAACAGCTCATTCATTGATCTTCCAGCACCATCCAATATTTCTTCCTGATGAAATTTTGGCTCCCTATTAGGAGCCTGCTTAGCTATCCAAATTATCACAGGCTTATTCCTAGCTATACATTATACAGCTGATACAACAACCGCATTTTCTTCCGTAACACATATTTGCCGAGACGTAAATCAAGGCTGAATTATTCGCTACATTCATGCCAACGGAGCATCAATATTCTTTATATGCCTTTTCATCCATGTAGGCCGAGGAATATATTATGGCTCCTTTACTCTATCAGAAACTTGAAACATTGGCATCATCCTATTATTTACAGTAATAGCAACAGCCTTCATAGGATACGTTCTCCCATGAGGACAAATATCATTTTGAGGTGCTACAGTAATTACAAACCTATTATCAGCCATCCCATACGTCGGCACTAGCTTAGTAGAATGAATCTGAGGCGGTTTCTCCGTTGACAAAGCTACACTAACACGATTCTTTGCATTCCACTTCATTCTACCCTTTATCATCGCAGCCCTAGTGACAGTTCACCTCCTTTTCCTTCACGAAACAGGATCCAATAACCCACTAGGCACCACATCAGACTCAGACAAAATCCCATTCCACCCATATTACACAATTAAAGACCTGCTAGGACTCCTCTTTCTCCTACTTCTACTTATAATACTGGTCCTCTTCTCCCCAGACTTATTAGGTGATCCAGACAACTACACCCCAGCCAACCCACTCATCACACCACCCCACATTAAGCCAGAATGATATTTCCTTTTTGCCTATGCTATTCTACGATCTATTCCCAATAAACTAGGAGGGGTTTTAGCCTTAATTATATCTATCTTAATCCTTGCCATCATTCCCCTACTCCAAACAACTAAACAACGAAGTATAGTATTCCGACCTTTTAGCCAAATTATATTCTGAACCTTAACAGCAGACCTGTTCACCCTCACATGAATTGGTGGCCAACCCGTCGAATATCCATTTGTAATTATTGGACAAATCGCATCCATCCTCTACTTCTCCTTAATCCTCATCATCATACCAACTGTAAGCCTTATCGAAAACAATATACTTAAATGAAGAGCCCTCGTAGTATAGCCAATACCCTGGTCTTGTAAACCAGAAACGGAGAATAATTCTCCCAAGGACAACTTTCAAGGAAGAAGCATAAGCCTCACCTTCAACACCCAAAGCTGAAATTCTACTTAAACTATTCCCTGAAAAAACTTTTACCCATAGTTACCACCTCTATAAATTACTTCAATACAACAAACCGTAAACCTCAAACGGTTATGTACTTCGTGCATTATGTGCCTTTCCCCATACATTAATCACCTATACATACACATTTAACCGTACATAAGACATACTATGTATATAGTACATACAACTCCAGTCCACATGCATATAAGCAAGTACATATATATCTAACCGTACATAAAACATATTATGTATATAGTACATACAATTCTAGTCCACATGCATATAAGCAAGTACATACACACTCAACCGTACATAAAACATATTTATATTAATCGTACATAGCACATTTGGTACCTTAATCGCACATTAGCGCATCTCTTATCTTAAGTCCTCGTCAACAGGGATATCCCCTTCCATTAGTCAGTAGCTTAATCTACCATCCTCCGTGAAACCAGCAACCCGCCCACATAATGCCCCTCTTCTCGCTCCGGGCCCATTAAAATTGGGGGTGACTAATATGAAACTATAACTGGCATCTGGTTCTTACCCCAGGGCCATACACCTATACCCGCCCACTCGTTCCCCTTAAATAAGACATCTCGATGGATTAGTTACTAATCAGCCCGTGATCTGTCATAACTGATCTGTCAGGCCTCTGGTATTTTTTAAAATTCGGGGATGCTTGGACTCAACAGGGCCTACGCCGGCCTGCGCCCAGACCATTGATTGAAGCTGGACTTAACGTGTACCTCCTTCACCCTCATAATTATCACCTAGACTTGATATTCATGCTCGTAAGACATAACTCATTTATTGTACATAAAACACTGATCATGAGGTACTATAGATTCATGCTCGAAGGACATAATCAATTTTTAAACCCATCGTATACGCATATACGCGTGCGTATATGCGTATATGCGTATATGCGTATATGCGTATATGCGTATATGCGTATATGCGTATATGCGTATATGCGTATATGCGTATATGCGTATATGCGTATATGCGTATATGCGTATATGCGTATATGCGTATATGCGTATATGCGTATATGCGTATATGCGTATATGCGTATATGCGTATATGCGTATATGCGTATATGCGTATATGCGTATATGCGTATATGCGTATATGCGTATATGCGTATATGCGTATATGCGTATATGCGTATATGCGTATATGCGTACGCGTATATACTCGCGCGCAAACCATAATATATTAGAATATTTTACGCAAACCCCCCTACCCCCCGTCCTAAAATTTCACAGCTTTGGTACTATTTATTCTTGCCAAACCCCAAAAACAAGAACTTCCCGCACTGTTACTTAATTAGAACTTCATAAATAATATATATATACCCGTATATAATATCACAATACTACTAATTAACAATTATTAGCCCATATAAGATACTAATTATTTCAGCTGATACTAGTAAATTACTCCAAAGAACCATTCATCCGTAAGGCAAATCCTGAGCCTTATACGCCCTATCATGCAGCATCATTAAAAAATGAACTGACTAGTGAGCTTTAAATATTTGCACTTTTTATTTTACTAAACTGAAAAACCCTATCATTTATTTTTTTTACACA